TTCAAATTGTATCTGATTAAATCCAGGTATTGTGGACATTGCGTCTATCCCGGATTATTTTGAAATTGTCAGTTATTTATATTCATCCATATCGAATTCTCTCAAAAAAAAAAAAGAAATACCATTTTGGCTGTCGCATTATCCATCAAATTTAGCAATGATGGAATTTTGATTCTATGAATCTTTGACTGGAATCTATGAGATAGGTGGAATAAAAATTTATACTGAACTTTAATTGTAATTTTTAAGAGATGCAACCGGAACAGAATTGATAAACCAGTCCTAGAAACAGAATTCTCTCACTTAGGTTTACTATGCTTTGGGATTTTTTTATAATATCAAAACTGATGAAGTTTCTTATATTATAAATATAAAATATATATATATATAATGTATAATAATAATAATATAATAACGGTATTGATAATGATATTCTAATCTACTTCAATATTGAATACCAAAAAACTGTCTGAATGTTGTATAACTCGGATATAGCTAATCTATATCTCCGTCTTCTCTCTTCTTTTATTGCCCTCTTGTCCTGTCGTGTCGTCAATTGACAGTATGACTTAGGGCTCAATATAATTTGACCGACCAAATTGTATTTTGGTAAACCACCTTGAATCTACTGCGGAGTGAAGGATCTTGGATCCAACGCATAACCCTTTTTGAATCAGAGAGATAAAGACGAGAAAGACCAAAGAAATTAAGTTTCAAGGTTGTATAGTTTAATGGTAAAGTTTGATTACCATTAACCCCAGAATAGTTAACGAGTTTTTCCGTTTGATTTATATCCTATGCATCTCCTAAATCCTAAAGGTGTTCCTTGGCCTGAGTTATATTAAGTTAAGGTTGCCTTAGGCCTTAATTACCTATTATATTTTTATTATTACCTATGGTATTTGTCTTATTACCTATTTCTAGTGCTTTTTTATTTCCTAAAGGTGGCCGGCCTCGGGACCTATTATTTTTACTTGAGTTATAAATGAAGGTGGCCATAGGCCCCTATGGTCCAGTGGTTACGACCTCTCTCTTTCACGGAGAAAACGAGGGTTCAAGTCCCTCTGGGGGTATACCAAGACTCAAGACTGTAGGAGTGGGATTTTCTATTAAGTGATCCGTATTTGTCAAGTCCTTCTATTCTATATATTCTATATAGTATTAGTCTACTCAGAAGAGACTTTCCATTTTATAGAAAGTGTTCTATTTTAACATCAAGTGATATGTATTTATCAAGTCTACCCGGGAGACGAAACGAAGTTGATTATGGAACGTCTAAAATGAATTAGGCGTTGGGTCGATGCCCGAGTGGTTAAAGGGGACGGACTGTAAATTCGTTGACAATATGTCTACGCTGGTTCAAATCCAGCTCGGCCCAACAATTCGCCAATCTACTATCAGATGGTAGAACCCTCTTGTTCTTAAGAAATACCTGATACAAGAGAATAAAAAGAAGCAAAATTTTCTGCTAGATCTCTTCTTATTTCCATGGGATTGTAGTTCAATAGGCTAGAGCACCGCCCTGTCAAGGCGGATGTTACGGGTTCGAGCCCCGTCAGTCCCGACGGATCCAATAAGTACATCAATTAGCCTCTCCATTTTCTGTGAAAGAAGGGACAGAGAGCAAAATTTGAAGGGGTTTCCCCTCTTTTTTTTCAGGATTCTGTCGAAGAAAGAACAACCCCTAAACTAAAATAAATAAAAAATAAAAATAACTAAAGAAGTTGACAAAAGATTTAATCTTTTCTCCCGCGACTCATCTTTCTTATACTTCTTTGTCTTCCAAATCAAATTGGATCACTAAAATTTAGAACCTAATTCCTCTCTTTTTCCACTTCGCTTGTATTGTTTGTTGTTGGGGTTTTTTAGTTAATGGAAACGGACGGGTTAGATTATACTTCATTTGATGGTTCTACAAGGAAGACCTAAGGTAGGTTATAGACAATAAAGAACAGAATAGAAGGATAAATAAAGAAATTTTTGATTGGTCCGGTAATCCAATCTTGGATTCGGTATGGATAAAAGATCTTCGTATGTTATATACTATTCAATTCTCCACGACGAATTAATTTAATAGCTCAGATATTGTTATTCATGATATTGATCCGATTCAAGATCATCGATAGGTAATGCATTCATTGAATTGACAGGTGAAAGATTTATCATCTCTATGGGATTAAATCCCGAGTTATTGTATTGTGAAATAAAAAAAAACGATGAGATTATGGAAGTAAATATTCTTGCATTTATTGCTACTGCACTGTTCATTTTAGTTCCTACTGCTTTTCTACTTATAATATACGTAAAAACAGTAAGTCAAAATAATAATTAATTTAATTACTTTAAATGAAACTTGACTTCTGAATTCTTATCAATAGTTGACGAAATAAAAAGAAAAGTATTCTATTTTTGCTAAAATCAAGGGTCTATAATCGGCGATATTCTATGAGATCCGAGAGTATGATAAGTAAGAAAGAAATTTCTTTCTTACTTACCATACTCTCTATTAGTGTTATAGTAGTGTATAAAGTTGTACTTTACTTTCTAAAATATATTATCTTCTATCTTCAATATATGTAGTTATTAATCCATATATGGAATTGACGTAGGACCCAATTCTTTTGATATGTCTATTTATTCCAATGAATCTGAAATAATCGTTTTACTGTTATAGAATACATTTCTTCGCTAGAATCCAACGGAATTTCGAAATGAAGATATTTTTATTTGAAAATTTTTCAATGCAGAACGATCTATAAAACAATTGATACCCTTTCATTCTTCAACTAAATTAGGAGTGCTTCTAAAGTCCACTTCTGCCCCATACTACGAGTGAAAGGGAAAATGTAAAGACTACCATTAAAGCAGCCCAAGCGAGACTTACTATATCCATGTGAATTATGTCCCTTATCTCTATGATAGAATTATTCCATTATTGCTCACTAATAATAGTAGAATGAATGGTCCAGAGTCAAAAAGGGATTCTGGGCAAACACTATTGATGAACCAATCAAATAAATCCATTTCAAAAATTTTTTTTTACTTTTTCTATAAACTATAAAAAAGTAAATTATACATCCAATCTCAATCTAATAGTGGTGGAATGCCTAAACACTCAGAAATTCTCGCAAGTCTATATATGTAGATTACAGTATAGAAAGGACTTTCCCAACTAATAACTAATAGTTGAATTATCGGCCGACTATACAATGTAATTCAAGACCCAATCAGTAGACATTACATTATCAGTACAGGAGAATCGGGAGGTCTTGCTTCGACCATTATAATCTTTCTTTGAATTTTAGATTCAAAGATTTCCAAAGAACAGAATAAGAGATTTTGATAAGAGATTTTGATTCGTTTGTTAATAAGGCGGCACCCGGATTTGAACTGGGGAAAAAGGATTTGCAGTCCCCCGCCTTACCACTCGGCCATGCCGCCAAAACGATACACAATAGGATAAAAATTTACCTTTTTAGGTTGGATTAGTAAACTTTAGTTTATTGTACTTGCATCCCTTTTTAATCCTTTTTCTAAAAATTTTTTTTCAATCAAAAGTCCTTCTCAATTTCCATTATAACAAAAATTAGAACTATATGTAAACCATGTAAACCCCAGAACGGAAATTGTTATACAGATACCAAATTGGCTATTTATGGCAATATACTATAAAAAAGGGAATTAGTTGGAACAAAAAAAGGCCCGGCTGGGTATTGACCGGGCCAGGCCCAAAAGGCACTTCGAACAAAATAAAAGAAAGAAGGTCTTCTTTCTTTATCTTTCTATTTGGATCTTTCGAGCATCTAAATGGAATTGCTAATTATATAATAACGATAAAGAATGTGAAAGAAATACTTTCTTTAATCCTTACTTGATGTGTAATGTAACATAGTAATTATCTTTTTCAATTAGGAGAGATGGCTGAGTGGACGAAAGCGGCGGATTGCTAATCCGTTGTACGAGTTATTCGTACCGAGGGTTCGAATCCCTCTCTTTCCGTTTCCGTTGATTTCTATTTTTTTCTTTCAAATTTTGAAAACCCCTTTTTATTTTTTCCTAGTTAAATGTGTGGAATAGTTAAAATAAAATCTTAAGAAAATTATAAAATAAAGCAATAAAAAATTTTTTATTTTATTCTTCACGTCCAGGATTACGTCCTGGATCATTGGATAGGAATCCAAAGATAAAGAGAGAAACAAAGAATATTACTACTGTGTAAACGAAAAGTTTGAGAGTAAGCATTACACAACCTCCAAGATCATTTTTTGAAAAAGAAAAACGAGAAAAGATAATAGATCCTCCATTTTTATATCACATATCCTATTTTGACACCAAGAAATAAATTATAGAAATAGAAAAGAATGTTCAGAAATTCAAATGAAGTTGAAAAAGAGTCCTTGATTACCAAAAATCAATTTCATACCCAAATTAGATATTGTAACGGACCCTAAGCTAATAAGGTATTTCACCGTAAAAAGGATTCAAATAGGGAAAGGAAATAGGGCGAGCCATATTTCTCGCGGCTATCCGAGAATTTCAATGTTTGAATCGAAGGTTCATACTGTCAGACTTATTTGATCTTATCAATTGTTATAATTTTTCGCGAATAAATATGAATTTTCTAGGATAGTATTAAAGATCTTATCGAAAACTTACAGCAGCTTGCCAAACAAAGGCTAAAAGAAAAAAGAATAGGGGTATGACTGGCATAAAATCTACGATTGGATTCAAAAAAGCATAGGCTTCGGGCAATTTGGCCAAGAAAAGACTACTCGGATAAAGGGCAGAATTAAGACAGATCAAACTAAAGATATTAAGCATAACAGACATTTTTTTCGTCGAGATAATTGCATTTTGATTGAGTTATTGATATAAGGAAAAATGAAGAAAGTAAGGTAGACAAAAAATCCTTCTTTTTCCGCTCAATCAAAAATCCTCCAATTCTCAAAGGAGAATAGAAGAAATCATACTTTCATACAATATCTTAATTGAATTATATGTAATGATCAATAAATTCCGTTGAATTCTAGATATACACATGCCAAAATCCTAGCACGAATCTATACTATAATAGATTCTATAAAGAATAAAGATTTCTCTATATAGTTGGACTGGAATTGACGAACACTTAATACCAATATTATTCTTTATTAGTATCCAATAAAAATAGAAATGGGGCGTAGCCAAGTGGTAAGGCAACGGGTTTTGATCCCGCTATTCGGAGGTTCGAGTCCTTCCGTCCCAGAGCATATCCATTGTATTCTAATACTTCTTTTTTGTTCAACAAGGTTCTGTTTCAAGGTCTAATATTGGATAGAATATTATCCCTTTTTCTTTTTTGATTTTGAACGATTCTTCATATCTGATTTTTTACAAACTGAACTAAATCGAGTTCAAATGACCTGCAAAAGTAACTGATGACCCATAAAAATAAAATGGGGCATAGATCACAGTTGGAGAAAGATTACTTAACCTCAGGTTAAACAAAATATGAAAATACATAAAATACATATAAAACGAGGAAGTGCTTAGCCTATAGGTATATATGGTTATCCTATTTCAGTGACAAAAGTTTTTCTATTTTTGTGAAAAAGAAATTTCATCCCTACAATATTAAAATTTAAATATTTAACAATGATATTTCTTTTTAGTGTTCGATCTATCTAGCTTATTCGCTTTACATCATGGACAATTCCATTCGAAAAGAAATAGAGATCTTTCTTTTTTATGATAATAAAAAGGAGTCTTTACTGTAAAATTTGACTCAAATAATGATGTAGAAGTAGGAAACTTTTTCAAGTATCAAGATTTGTAATGATTCTTGAATCTTTGGGAAGTTGGAAATGGGTCAGTCTATCTTATTGAGTCACTTGAAGAGGCAGAGTCAAATATTTTTTATTGTGTTTATTGTGTGATTTCTGTTAGTTATGTTATTTCTATATTTAGATTTCTGAATATTTCTGTTAGATATTTTTTTGAGACAGAGATTTATAGAAAATTGTTCCATTCATCCAAAAAAAGCCGAGGTTTTGCTAATATTTCTTCAGAAAAATCTTTATTATCTATTAAGAATAAGAAAAATAGAACTAACTATGTCTCTGTACCAACTGAACCAATGACTATTCATGATTCCATAATTGAATCAATTCCATACTGGTTCCAAATTAGAGGAATGTTATGGTAAAACTTCGTTTAAAACGATGTGGTAGAAAGCAACGTGCGACTTGAAGGACACGATCCGGTGTGGATTCTTATTGTTACATCCACCATTTTATATAGGAATGAAGGTGCTCTTGGCTCGACGTCGTTTGTTCTATTCTACTAGAAACCTTCTTTTTTATTGGGTTGTAATGTAAATAGTTCATGATGGAGCTCGAGTAGAAAGTATTTATTAATTTCTCAGGGGCAACGATCTAGGGTTAATGCCAATTAATAAATTGGAACAACTTCGTAAGTATATCTTCGATATAGAAATAGAAAGGATCCGATTCGAGCAAATTTTTAATTCAAAAAATTTGATTTGTTGGAACGGCTAAAACTTTTTGATCCACAGTGTATCGCGCACAAATCAACCTCGGTATGATTTTTTGAAATCCCAAAAGGGGTATGTTGCTACCATTTTGAAAGGATTAAGAAGCACCGAAGTAATGTCTAAACCCAATGATTTAAAACAAAGATAAAGGATCCCAGAACAAGGAAACACCACTTCAATTGTCTAACGGATCCGAATAAAGAATCCAAATAAATTTTAAATGAGACATAAAGGGTGGGTTAAAGACCACTCAATAAAAATCTTAAAGAAAAATATTTAAGATATTTGAGAATTATTGAACTTGAGTTATGAGTACAAATGATTTTTTATTTTTCAGGAAGGAAGCTAAATAAAAATGACTATGAGTTAAATTTAAAGAGTTAAATTGTAATTATAGACTAAATTTTTTACGTATTCCTTTCCTATTTATTCTAATTTTATCCAAAGACAAAACTTAGAATCATTTTTTCTCGAGCCGTACGAGGAGAAAACTTCCTATACGGTTCTAGGGGGGGTCTTTTTCATCTACATCTATCCCGATGAGCCGTCTATCGAATCGTTGCAATTGATGTTCGATCCCGAAGAGAAGGAAGAGATCTTCGGAAAGTGGGTTTTTATGATCCGATCAAGAATCAAACTTATTTAAACGTTCCCGCTATTCTCTATTTCCTTGAAAAGGGTGCTCAGCCTACAGGAACTGTTCAGGATATTTTAAAAAAGGCAGAGGTTTTTAAGGAACTTTGTCCTAATCAAACGAAATTAAATTAAGGAAATAAAAAATAAGGGTAGGAGAATGATTTCTATATCATTTTGGATATCTTTTCTATACTATGTTTTTTTATTTCCTTCTTTTCTTGTTCTATTCGTATCTATTTATTGTTCTATTCGTATCTATTTATCATTGCTTTTATAGAATCTTTTTCTAAGGAAACCCTTATTTGATTGATCCTCACAAAATAGAAAATTCT